AAAATCCCTTGTCCTTTAGAAAGACCCCATACGAAGATAAAAAAGAATCAAAATTTCTGCCAGATCCCTTATTTCCCTGGGATTGTAGTTCAATCGGTTAGAGCACCGCCCTGTCAAGGCGGAAGCTGCGGGTTCGAGCCCCGCCAGTCCCGACGGATCCAATAAATACAAAAATCCATTTTTCCCTTTCTATGAACTAGTAAAGAATGTCAAGGGGTATACTTGCATTCCCAAAGCAAAAAGGAGTCTTGATTTCTTTTTTTTTCCTATTTTTCCATCTCGCTTTTTTTGTTTGTTAGGTTCGGAACTATGTAATTAATTGAAGTGGAAAGGCAATCTGATGATCCTTCATCAGAAGATTCTCCAAGGAAGACGCAAAGGTGGGTTATAGAAAAAACAAGGAAACGGATGATAAATATAATTTCGGAGTAATTGAGTTAGGAATCAAAATTTTGATTCGGTATGGATAAAAGAACTTCCTATGTTATACTATTCAAGTCTTGACGACGGGTTGATTTGATAGATCAGATATTGTTATTCATGATAGTGATTCGGTTCAAGATCATCGAGAGGTAATTCATCCATTGAATTTACAGACGATAGACGAAAGATTTATCATCTCTAGGGGATTAAATCCCGAGTTATTGCGAAGTAAAAAACCGATGAGATTATGGAAGTAAATATTCTTGCATTTATTGCTACTGCACTATTCATTCTAGTTCCTACCGCCTTTCTACTTATCATTTACGTAAAAACAGTCAGTCAAAATGATTAATTCGATTGAATTTTCAAATGAATTTGAATCAAACTTTCCTTCCAAGTTCTTATCAAAAATTTACGAAGTAAAATGAAAGGGGTCCAATTTCACGGCTTAACTTAAATGAAATGAGCGCACTAGAATCGGAAATTATCTAAGAGTATAGATAGTATGGTAGAAAAATGAATTTTTCTACCATACTATCTATCTCTTAGTCTATAAAGCTGTAATCTAGAATAAAGATAAACGCTTAAGTTTCTATATATCAATCTACAATATTCTCTTCCTATATGTGTATATTAATTCCATTTCCATATCAATATATTCCATATATTCTATGGAATTGACATAAGACCCAATTTGCTACATCTATTTGTTCCGCTCAATCTAAAATAAGAATTATTTTAGGATTCTAATTCCTTTCCTTTTACTAATAAGTAAGGGGAAACCTCGCCTATTTTTAACGCCATATGAAATAAGGTGATAAAGCCTAAACCGCCTTTCTAAAATTCGAATAGAAACCAAAGGGTAAATGCCCGATATGTAACCCGCCCGAGGCAAGATCTTATTATTGACCAGTCTCTCCTTAAACAACCACTATCTCGATATCATTTCTTATAGAAAGTGTGTATACGCTTAACAAAACGACTTCTTTTTGAAGAGTCAAGAGGGAAATAAATAAAAAAAGAAAAACTTCCTTAGTATCCGTCTATAAAGATAGTAAGAGCCCATTCCCGTTGATTGAAATAGAAAATTTCGGAAGAATTTTAGGTTGGAATAAATTTCCAATCATCGGAATCCCTTTCTTTTCGAAGTACAAAGACGGGAGAAATATCTCTTGGATTGAAAGAGTATGATTCCTATCATAGATTACTCCATTGGAATCCAATGGGATTCCAAATTCAGAGTTTTGATTTTAAAAAGTTCAAAGTGCGTTGCAGAACGATCTATAAAACAAGCGGGTTTGATTCCTGAACTCAATTAGTAGTACTTCTAAAGCCCACTTCTTCCCCACACTACGAGTGAAAGGGAAAATGTAAAGACTACCATTAAAGCAGCCCAAGCGAGACTTACTATATCCATGTGCATTATGTCCCCTAATCTCTATAAATACGAAGGAATTATTCCATTATTCCTCAGTAATAATAGTGGAATTAATGTCGCAGAGTCAAAAATGGGTTCTACCGAACACTATTGAGAAATCCATCCAATAAATCGATTATGATTTCGAGTTTTTTGGTGATTCAGGCGACACCCGGATTTGAACTGGGGAAAAAGGATTTGCAGTCCCCCGCCTTACCGCTCGGCCATGCCGCCAAAATGATAGAAAATAGGTGCAATTTTTTCCGGATTACGGAATTATTATTGTACTTGCATTTTGACTTCTGTTTTCCTTAATCCTTTTATTTCCTAAAAAAAAAAAAGAAATACCCCTTTTGATTGGATTTGATCCATCCCTTTGATTGTATAGTATCTGAAAATACACAATGCTAAAAACATTCTCTCGTTTTTCTATTGAGAAATAAAATGTGTATTTTTCAGACGAGAAATTTGAACCATTGACTCCTTACTTGGAATTCATGAACGATTCTGGGATTTGAATTTCAAATTGTGTTTTCCTAATGACAACATAAAAATTGAAGCAGAACTAATCAGTATTGATTTTTCAATTAAAAAAGATTTCTCAATTTCAATTATAACAAAACATATGAGTATATGTAAACCCCAGAACATAAATACAGA